ACTCAGGAGAAATACGGTCAGGCGGCGCTAATTCGAATCCCTCGGGCAAAATAAGAACAGCACCCACATTTAACCCTCCCTTTTTCCCATTACCAAGAACTTGTTTCAGTTGCATATCATAAGGAATTCGAAGAACTGCTTCAAATACAGTATCGGGAAGCACAGCTTGGGGAACTTCAATATCCACGGGCTTATTAGCTAAATGGCAATTGGCACATACAATTCGTCCGGTTGCTTCTCGTGGGTTTTCATAACCCTGCTGCGCAAAAATGGGATATGCATTTGAAATAGATGTCCGAGTTATTACGTATATCATGATCGATACAGAAATCGATCGAATCATCTGTTCCTTTACCCAAGAAAAAGTATTTCTATTTTCCATATCCAATCGCAGATCCCAGAATTTCTACAATAAATTAGATAGGTAGCTAAGCTAATCTAGTTCCCTATACACGAGTCTGTTGTCATTCTACTGCAACAGTTGTACTGGAATGATGAATACCTTGAGCAGGTAGAAATAGAAAGAATTTTGCTAAAATGGAAAAGGGCTTTCTTTCTAAAGGAAGAAAGATGCTAATTTGATTAATATCAGGAAATCAAATGAGTTTATGCTTCACTAATTGAATGATAAATGACTACAAGCGAAGGAGATAGACGGTTTAAAGAAAAAAAGATCCAAAATTTAAAACATGTATCTAGAATCACTGGAAAACTACAAACAAAAATAGTGAAAATTAGCTCATTAGGAGCCCATCCAAGATCGTTGTAGACCCAACGAATTAGTAGTTCCCAACCGCGGGTGGAGTGAAATCCAACAAAAAAATCAGTAACTAAAAGAATCAAAAAAGCTTTTATTGAGTCATTTAAGTTATAGAAGAATTCCTGAACCCAAGAATTCAAAATGACAAGTTCCTCTTTACCCAGAAAAAAAGAACCACTTAGAATAGCCAAACAGATTATATTTGTCGAGAAATGCAAAATGATATGGAGATGATCCTCATTATCTATTTTGACCAATTGTATTATTTCCTTGTGTATTCCTATAGGAGGTTTTTGTACATGTGTCTTCGGTTTCTCTTTTATCATTTCGTCCAAGAGAAAAAGTTCTTCTAATTCTATGAATCTTTCTAGAACCTTTTTCTCTTGAATATCAGTTAAGAGAGTTTCAGATTGCCTGGTATTCCACCAATTCTTAATCCAAAGTTCCAGACATTTGTTAAAAGAGAAAGAGACTCCCCAGGGCAAAAGTACGATAAATACAAGATATAGGAAAGAAGGCAATGCTTTCTTTTTTTTCATTTTTGATCTGTAAATTGAGTTGTTAATGAATCTGCTTCATTCGCTGACTCTATTTCATTCGCTGACTCTATATGATATTTCTTTTTATTTGAAGCAAAAATTCTATAACAAGGTTTGAGACCTTGTATCTATTCCTCTTTTTTGTATACTAGTGGAATTTCATTGCATTGGGTTCTTTCTTAGATCTAGATGGAGTGGAATAGAGAAATAGAATAAAAAAAAAAGCCCTTTCGGATGAAAATGGAAGAATATTATACCATATATCTCACTTGGACAAAACAAATTAGAAGCAATTTTCTCTTATCCTCGTTTGTTCCTTTCTTTAGATAAATACTCAAAAATCCCCTTACAATAACGAATCCAATTCATTCAATTCATTTCAAAAAAATTAAATCGGTATTCAAAATACTTCAATTGGTACGCGCAAGAAATAGGCCAATTCGGCAGCTTTTTGTTCAATTTCTCGTGGAGTAAAAAACTTCTCATCAGTACGAGTCAAGGGAATGACCCCCTGGCCCCGGATTTCCATATAAAGGATACGACGAGGATAAAGACCCTCTTTAACCTGAATTCTAATTGATTGGATATCCCGCATAAGGAATCGAAGGAAGACGCGACGTTTTATTCCAGGGAATCCCCAACGAAAAATGCACACTATTCCCTCTTTTCTATCGAATCGGTCATAACCACTGCCTACATTCCACAAAATAGTGCACCACAAGTAGGAGCTAATGAATAGGCCCGCGATTCCGTAGAAAGACATCACGACCCCCTGTGGAAAAAAAAGAATTTGTTGAGATGGAAGTACAGATATCATATTCTTACCAAGATAACTGGAAGCCCCAACCGATAAAAATCCTAGTGAACCTAGAAAAAGAATACAGGCCCAGAAAAAATTACCTCTTTTTCGAGAACCTTTTAGAAGTTCTATCCATATGTGTTCTGATCGCCAATTCATATTAGATATACTAAATCCAGCAGCGGTCGATTGAAATTGAGAGAATAAGCTAAATAATTTTGACTTTACTTTTTTTGATTCTGAAATCGCCTTCAGTAACTAGTACTCCTGTGAAATAATTGGTTAGATACATTGACTTTCTATTCAAAAAATATCTGTTGATCCACTTAAAATAAAACTCGCTATACCCGGCTCCGCATATGCATGCATTTATGCTCGTAGCCTATATCCGCATCCATAGCCGTTTTTCATTTTTCATTTGTGTGTAGAAAGAGCCACATACCCTACCATATTATATTACTTACACTAAAAAATATCTGTATTATGATCCTGCGTGGAAATACATTGAGAAAATTCGGCCCCATTGGTTCTAGACAATCTTATTTTTCTGCACATAAAGAAATAAAGAAGCCATTGCAATTGCCGGAAATACTAAGCCTACTAAAGGCACGAAAATAGAAGGTAAGTTAAAATCCGTCATAGAATAGGTGTCTCAATTCAAATTTACTATTTCTATCTATTCGAAAAATATCTTAAGATTCTTATAATATAATTAAGTATATCTATTATAAGGAATATTGACTATTGTATTTTTTAGTTTGCAAAATAAAGATTTTTTATAGAATACTATAGAATACTAAAGTATTCTATAAAAAAAAATGAATGGAATGGATAATAAGAAAATTGCAAAAAAGGAGATTAAAAAGATTTGATTTTTCTTTTCCCGTCCTCATGACCTTTCTATCCTTCTAATCGAACTTGAAATTGGATTCAAAAGAAAGCGATTGTGAAAATGAAATACCTCTTTCAGAATACCCTTTAAAATTTGAAAAGGTCTCAGTACGACTTTTAGTCGAATGCGCCCATTTCGAATCCTAAATCAGTTTCGTCTACCTACTTCCACATGCAATACTTCTTCAACCACTCTCGGACCCCCACAAACGCAAGATGCGCGTCAGGTTTTGAAATAAGGATATCCCCCAACCCAGTATACCGAAACTCGCTCTTATCCTATCCCACCGGTTGTAAGGATTCATACATAGGGCTTTTTAGTTGATTGATAGTGCCGTAAAGTTGAAGCTTTTTTAGACTTTTTTATTAAGCTGTAATTTCCTTCCTGCATACGTGCTCCTCTATCCTCTAGAAGCTCATACAATAATGCGCGGTAAAGGCGGAAAAATAGCATACTCAATCAAAATCAAAGGGCAAATTCTCTTACCTACTACAGATCTCATACTACCCCCTTAGACTTTTTAAGGCGATATACCACCCAAAGGGTATGAAAATGCCGGGTGGAGTTAGCTTTTCGACGAAAACCCGTCCCGTGCAGCGAAGTCCTGTTAGTAAGACCCCGCGCAAGACACAAGAATGGATTATAGAAGAATATTATTCCGAATACTCCTCCGGACGCGTATAGTAGCATTGCGATTCCTAATCTTTTTTCATTGATTCTTTCCCAATAAATAAAGATTTTTTCTGTAAATACTGCGTATTTGATTCCATTATCATATGATAATACTATATTTGTATTTATTTATTGTATTATACCTTTATATATTCTAAATATATAGAATAGAGGAATCTCGATTTGTCAAGTCTCATGATCGTATCAAGATCTATTTTTATTCGGCTCAATCTTAAAAAAAAGATTGAGCCGAGTTTAATTGCAATCAATTAGAAGAATAAAGAAGAATTACTGCATTTCGTAACTGCTTTTTTCTCTTTCTATTTCGCTTCTTTTTTATTTAGACCTTCTTTATATCTAGTTTTATCTACTTATCTAGTTTATCTACCGGCTCGAACTCGAATTTGATCGCCTTCCATATTTCACAAGCTGCGGCTAGTTCAGGACTCCATTTGCTAGCTGCTCGGATAATTTCATTACCTTCACGAGCAAGATCGCGCCCTTCGTTACGAGCTTGTACACAAGCTTCTAAAGCCACCCGATTAGCTACTGCACCAGGTGCATTTCCCCAAGGATGTCCTAAAGTTCCTCCACCAAATTGTAATACGGAATCATCTCCAAAGATTTCGGTCAGAGCTGGCATATGCCAAACATGAATACCCCCTGAAGCCACCGGTATAACACCTGGCATAGATACCCAGTCCTGAGTGAAAAAGACACCGCGAGCACGATCTTTTTCAATAAAATCATCGCGCAATAAATCAACAAAACCTAAAGTCATTTCGCGTTCCCCTTCTAACTTACCTACTACTGTACCGGCGTGGACATGATCTCCCCCAGACATACGCAATGCTTTAGCTAATACACGAAAATGCATACCATGATTTTTCTGTCTATCAATAACTGCATGCATTGCCCGGTGAATGTGAAGAAGTAGGCCATTGTCGCGGCAATAATGAGCCAAAGTAGTATTTGCGGTGAATCCCCCAGTTAAGTAGTCATGCATTACAATAGGAACCCCTAATTCCCTCGCAAATATAGCTCTCTTCATCATTTCTTCGACTGTACCTGCAGTCGCATTCAAGTAATGCCCCTTGATTTCACCGGTTTCGGCCTGTGATTTATAAATTGCTTCGGCACAAAAGACAAAACGGTCCCTCCAGCGCATAAATGGTTGTGAGTTTACGTTTTCATCATCTTTGGTAAAATCAAGTCCACCGCGTAGACACTCATAACACGCTCTACCGTAATTTTTTGCGGATAATCCCAATTTTGGTTTAATAGTACATCCCAAAAAAGGACGGCCGTACTTGTTCAACTTATCCCTTTCAACTTGGATACCATGAGGCGGACCTTGGAAAGTTTTTGAATAAGTAGTGGGAATTCGCAGATCCTCCAGACGTAGAGCGCGTAGGGCTTTGAAACCAAATACGTTACCCACAATGGAAGTAAACATGTTAGTAACAGAACCCTCTTCAAATAGGTCTAATGGATAAGCTACATAAGCGATATATTGATTTTCCTCCCCAACAACGGGCTCAATGTGATAGCATCGCCCTTTGTAACGATCAAGACTGGTAAGTCCATCAGTCCAAACAGTTGTCCATGTACCAGTAGAAGATTCGGCAGCTACTGCAGCCCCTGCTTCTTCGGGCGGAACCCCGGGCTGAGGAGTTACTCGGAATGCTGCCAAGATATCAGTATCCTTGGTTTCATACTCCGGGGTGTAATAAGTCAATTTAGAATCCTTAACACCAGCTTTAAATCCAACACTTGCTTTAGTTTCTGTTTGTGGTGACATAAGTCCCTCCCTACAACTCATGAATTAAGAATTCTCACAACGACAGGGTCTACTCGATATGGATTAGGCGTAAATGAAACCTTTGCAAAAATCTTTTAAAACAAAAAGGGTATTCAATTAATATCAACTCATTAAAGAAAATGGAGGGCATGCTTAAGTTAATGAATATGTTTCATTCATATATAAGGCGTACACCCTGTGTATGTTCTATCCTATAGGAATTCTACTATAGGAATTCGATAGGAATTGAGTTGTTGTTATGGTAAGTTAACATGGTTCGTTATTAAACCATGGATTTGATTCACCAAATCCATCATTATTGTATACTCTTTGATAGATATAGCGCAACCCAAATCAATCCCTAATCCTTATTTTACAAGTTCTTAATAGGCCCCTTTCTTATTTTGAATGTAAATACCTAAATACTAAGAAAATTCTCTGTTGACAGCAATCTATGCTTCACAGTAGTATATATTTTGTATATCGAAGTCCTAGATAGGAAAGTAGAGTAGGGACAGATCCTCCACAAAAGGCGAAATGTATATGAAAAAAAAGATTGATTGAACTTTCCAACGGACTCATTCCATGAGTAAACGATTGAATGGGATTCGCTTGGGCAACGAAATCAAGTCCTCGTCCCCCTTTCTCTCTTATTGAATTAACTAATTCATTTCCTTTTGACTTTTGGATTTTTGGCTATTTTTTTGGATTTGATTTGGCATTATTCAACAAGAAAAAATTCGACAAATTCCTTTTTTTTTTGAAAATTATGTGATAATTATGAGAACCAATCCTACTACTTCTCGTCCCGGGGTTTCCACAATTGAAGAAAAAAGCACAGGGCGTATCGATCAAATTATTGGACCCGTGCTGGATATCACTTTTCCCCCGGGCAAGTTACCTTATATTTATAACGCTTTGGTAGTCAAGAGTAGAGACACTGCCGGTAAGGAAATTAATGTGACTTGTGAGGTACAACAATTATTAGGAAATAATCGAGTTAGAGCTGTAGCTATGAGTGCTACAGACGGGTTGATGAGAGGATTGGAAGTGATTGACACGGGAGCTCCTCTCAGTGTTCCAGTCGGTGGAGCTACTCTCGGACGAATTTTCAACGTTCTTGGGGAACCTATTGACAATTTGGGTCCTGTAGATATTAATGCAACATTCCCTATTCATAGATCTGCGCCTGCCTTTATCGAGCTAGATACGAAATTATCCATCTTTGAAACAGGTATTAAGGTGGTCGATCTTTTAGCTCCTTATCGACGTGGAGGAAAAATAGGATTATTTGGGGGGGCTGGAGTAGGTAAAACAGTACTCATCATGGAATTAATCAACAACATTGCTAAAGCTCATGGAGGCGTATCCGTATTTGGCGGAGTAGGGGAACGGACTCGTGAAGGAAATGATCTTTATATGGAAATGAAGGAATCCGGAGTAATTAATGAAAAAAATTTTGAGGAATCAAAGGTAGCTCTAGTCTATGGTCAAATGAATGAACCGCCGGGAGCTCGTATGAGAGTTGGTTTAACTGCCCTAACTATGGCAGAATATTTCCGAGATGTTAATAAGCAAGACGTGCTTCTATTCATCGATAATATCTTTCGTTTTGTTCAAGCAGGATCGGAGGTATCCGCCTTATTAGGGAGAATGCCCTCCGCAGTGGGTTATCAACCTACTCTTAGTACAGAAATGGGTTCTTTGCAAGAAAGAATTGCTTCTACAAAAAAGGGATCCATAACTTCGATCCAAGCAGTTTATGTACCTGCGGACGATTTGACCGACCCTGCTCCTGCCACAACATTTGCACATTTGGATGCTACTACCGTACTTTCCAGAGGATTAGCTTCCAAGGGTATTTATCCAGCAGTAGATCCTTTAGATTCAACCTCAACTATGTTACAGCCTCGGATCGTTGGCAACGAACATTATGAAACTGCGCAAAGAGTTAAGGAAACTTTACAACGTTACAAAGAACTTCAGGACATTATCGCAATTCTTGGGTTGGATGAATTATCAGAGGAGGATCGTTTAACTGTAGCAAGAGCACGAAAAATTGAACGTTTCTTATCACAACCGTTCTTTGTGGCAGAAGTTTTTACCGGTTCTGCAGGAAAGTATGTTGGTCTTGCAGAAACAATTAGGGGATTTCAACTAATCCTTTCCGGAGAATTAGACGGCCTACCCGAACAAGCTTTTTATTTGGTGGGTAACATCGATGAAGCTAGCACGAAAGCTATAAACTTAGAAGAGGAGAACAAATTGAAGAAATGAAATTAAATCTTTATGTACTAACTCCTAAGCGAATTATTTGGGATTGTGAAGTGAAAGAAATCATTTTATCTACTAATAGTGGCCAAATTGGCGTATTACCAAACCACGCCCCCATTAACACAGCTGTAGATATGGGTCCTTTGAGAATACGCCTCCTCAACGACCAATGGTTAACGGCGGTTCTGTGGAGCGGTTTTGCGAGAATAGTTAATAATGAGATCATCATTTTAGGAAATGATGCGGAACTGGGTAGTGACATTGATCCGGAAGAAGCTCAACAGGCACTTGAAATAGCCGAAGCTAACTTGAGTAGAGCTGAGGGTACGAAAGAGTTGGTTGAAGCGAAGCTAGCTCTCAGACGAGCTAGGATACGAGTCGAGGCTATCAATTGGATTCCCCCATCCAATTGAATACAATCCAATGGTTTAGTTGATACAAAGAAAAAGGGAAGAGGGGTAGAAAAAGTTATTAGATAGCGAAGCGAAGTAAGTCCAATGCTATCTAGTAATTTTTCTACCTACCTACCTACTATTGGATTTGAACCAATGACTCCCGCCGTATGAAAGCAATACTCTAACCACTGAGTTAAGTAGGCAATTTATCACCACAAAGGAAGACCCATTACTTCGATCGATTATAGATCGAATCCTTTTTATAAGCAATACTGCTCCGTTATTGGTATGTTATATGTTATTGGTATGTTATATAGTAAACAGATCAAAGAGATATCCTCTGGCATTAGAGAATATTCATCTTGACAAGAAATTATCTATATGTTAAGATATCTCTGACAAGGGCTATAGCTCAGTTCGGTAGAGCAACTCGCTTACACGTGCGCCAATGCTTTTCAAGGGAGCTTATTATGCAATGAACATAATTGATCTTATTGCAAAATCAATGTCTTACTTCATGGATTCGAGAGAATAGGAGAACAGTAGCCTGACAAACAGTCGGTTCAGTCCGATTCAGGTGCCAATTCAGGTGCCTAATCAAATAGAACCCTTATTGATTTGCTAGTTGATAAGGTAAATATCCAGCCCACTAAATGCTAGGCGTAATGAGGATAAGGGCCTCCAAAAAACTTCTTTTCGTTCTATGAACTTTAGGGTGTATGAAGTCTCATAGTCAACTCTTGCAGCGGAACGATAGAGACTCCATTTCACTTAGGTTGATTTAATTTAGGCCGGAGGCAGACCTAAGTCAAGGTAATCCTCCTTTGAAACACTTTGGTATTGCTCCTAGATAGATCATAATACAAATAATCAATCAGAGCACAGGGAGCCATCTCATTATCTTTCCGTAAAGAAAAACTATGGTGGACTAACTGATCTTTACATCAGTTGATGAAAGAGCCCAATGCAAAAAAATGCATGTTGGGTCTTTGAAACAGTTCGAATCATTTCGATAATAATCCGTTTGATCTGTTTTACCGAGAAGGTCTACGGTTCGAATCCGTATAGCCCTAATATGTCCTTTTTTTAGATTTTAGGATAGAGATCCTATGTTTCCTTTAGTATAGTTTTCATTTCCTCATTAGTACTTGTTTATAGACTGGACGGTCGCTTGCGCCATAGAATAGAGATAAAAGCATTACCACAGGCTCATTCATCGAAAATCTTAGAGACAGGAAAAGAAAAACGAATTTCTATCAAATCAATAGAAGGAAGGATCCCTTACCTGATTTGAATTCCATCCTCCTTCAAATAGGATATGCTCTAAGTCCCTAGACTTCCCTATAATAACTGCAATGATTTTCTCCATCTTGCGAATTCCTACTTTGTTTGAAGTATATTACTTTGCTTATATATACATTATCTAAATCGATCTACTTTAAATAAAATCCAAAAATAAAGAAAGAGTAAATAAGAAAACAGAATATTCTGTCTCATAGTTCTGAAATAGAGTTCTTTATTTTTATAGTATTACTCCTCATTAGGCTGCATACATTAGGCATCCTATCTTAATTAGGTTCTAATTTCTAATTAGAAATAGAATGGAAATCAAAAAGAAAGGGAGTCGGGATTCCATTGGATGAATCTTTAAAGAAGACAGGGCACAGAGGAAACAAAGGCTAAACTAAGTGCTTTGGTTTGAGCAAAACGGATTCTTGTTTCACCGAGGAAAAGAGAGAAGTTCTGGATAAATTGACAACGCTGACTTGAATTGACTAATTCAGTTCCGCCTATTCCACATTAATGGGAGTACATTTATGTTTCTGCTTCACGAATATGATATTTTTTGGACATTTCTAATAATAGCA